GAGAATGTATCTTTTTCCTCGAGTCTCTCGTTGAAATGAGAAGTAGAGGTAAAGGATTAAATCCTTTTACGAAATAAAGTTTTTGATCGAAATATAAATAAAATCGAAAGACCCCTTAATAGTTCAGGGGGTTAATAGAACGAATCGCACTTTTACCACTAAACTATATCCGCTACAATGCGATTATTATATAGAAATATACTTTTTGTCGAACAAGGGAATTGGGCGTAATTAAGATAGGATCCGAAAATAATTGTAAACATCACATTTGACTTTTCGGCAAGGAACTTAATGAGATTAGGAAAAGAGGGTCCATTTAAATAACTCAAAAACGATCTCTATTTTTGCTAGTGGTGTTTTGACAGATACGAATTGACAAAACCGCTGAAGTCGTAAATCAAAATGCATGGTGCAAGAATTCATAGTCTCGTTTTTTATTCTTTTTATTCAAGTAAAGAAAAAAATAAAATTACGGTTCTATATTATAAGAAGCATAAGATATAGAATCTTATTGTTGTTGCTTCAATAATAAAAATAAACATTTTTGTTTTCAAATTAGATAACTCATTTTTTATTTATGATTCATTGGGGCAAAATGGGGCCCCGCTAGGTGAATACCCAGCCGGGCCATATTGCTGATAAAAGTTGTATATATCTCTATAATTATAATAAAGAAAGATATTTTTCAAGCCTTACTTTATGTATAATGTAACATCGTAATTAGCTCTTTTCGGTTGGGAGAGATGGCTGAGTGGACTAAAGCGGTGGATTGCTAATCCGCTGTACGAATTAGTCGTACCGAGGGTTCGAATCCCTCTCTTTCCCTTTCCGTTGATGACTTGGTATTTAATTTTGCTTTGAATTTCTCAAACCTTTTTTCTTCATAGTTAAACGTGTGTAATAGATAATATGAAAAGTTAAAATCAAGCAAGGAAAATGAAAAATACTTTTTTATTTTTATTCTTCACGCCCAGGATTACGTCCTGGATCATTAGACAGGAATCCGAAGATGAAGAGAGAAACAAAGAATATCACTACTGTGTAAACGAAGAGTTTGAGAGTAAGCATTACACAATCTCCAAGATCATTTTTGGGAAAAAAAAGAGAATAGATTCTCTGGTTTTATATCACATATCCTATTTTTTTTTGACACCAAGAACAAAAGTGGTGCTTCTCGAAATAGAAAAAAATCCTCAGAAATTCATTTGTAATAAGAGTCTTTCATTTCAAAAATTTTCTTTCCTATCCATAATTAGATATTGTTAGGGGACCTTACATGGGGTCTTTTCCTGGTATTCGAAAAGGGCCAAAATGGGGTGATCGGATTTATTCGATAACAAAAACAAAAAATTCTAACAATTAATAAGATAAGTTTTACAGTATAAATCATGAATTTTTCTAGGACAGTATTAAAGATCTCATCGAAAACTTACCGCAGCTTGCCAAACAAATGCTAAAAGAAAAAAGAGTACAGGTATGACTGGCATAACATCTACAATTGGATTCAAAAAAGCGTAGGCCTCGGGCAATTTGGCAAAGAAAAAACCACTCGAATAAATAGAATACGAATAAGGGGCAGAATTAAGACAGATCAAACTAAAGATATTAAGCATAACAAACATTTTATTCTTGGAAATAATTGCATTTTGATTGAGTTTTTAATAGAAAATAAATATAAAAATTCAAAAAAGTAAGGTTGACAATGCCCCTTTTTCTTTGAACTGGCCCAATCAAAAATCCTTCAATTCTCAAACTTAAAATAGAATAGAAGAAATTATACTTTCATACAATATTTAAATTGAATTATCTGTAATGATCAATGAATTGAGTTTCATTCTTCATTCTATATCTATATGTGTCAAAATCCTAGCAACACTTTAATTTATTCCCGAGATAGTTGGACCCGAATTGACGAACAACCAATACCAGTATTAGTTTATTAATGTTGAATCGAAATCGAAATGGGGCGTGGCCAAGTGGTAAGGCAACGGGTTTTGGTCCCGCTATTCGGAGGTTCGAATCCTTCCGTCCCAGAACGTACATACCCATTTTGTCAGAATAAAGGTTACTTTTTTTGAACAACTTTCCGTGTAAGAGTCTAATATTGGATCGAAATGTGATTCTTGTTTCTGATTTTTCATGATTCAGAAAAAAATCATATCTTTTTCACAAACTAAGTCGAATGCAAATGGCATGCGGATGTAAGTAACTTGAATCCATTTCTGATCCAAGTAAGATGGGAATATAAATCAACAAGATGATAAGAGTTTGATCCTTCATATTGAAGTTAGTTACTTAGAAAAACCTTATGTCTCATATCGATTTTTCAAAATGCTGCATTCTGAATTGCAATACGAAAGAAAAGTCTCTCTATTCCCTATCCCTTAAATTCTAAATAAATTAGAAATTAAATGAAGCAGCCAAATTATGAATTCTCTGAATTTTAAACAATAAACAAGAGGGGAAGGGCTTTTGATATTAATTAATTGAATTTAATCAAGGATTGAGTCTCTTAAAACTGGTTAGGGTAAAATAAAAAATAGGAGCAAGGACTTAATCTGGACCTGTTTGACTTTATATTTAGACTATTTTATCTAGCATCGTCTAAAATAAGATCTTTTGTTATTTATGACTCATCATACCCATGGAATTCCGGGAGTAGATAGAAATTAATCAGTAATGATAATGGAAGGTTTCCATTTCAATATCTGTGTCTGTCTGATCTTATTAACTTTAACAAAGAATTAAGTTGAATATGTAACAGATGTAGATTCTTTGAGCCCCTTATTTAGCTATTTGAACCCTTTTTTATGTATTTCGAGTTTGGTTCTAATAAATCTTGTAAATTTATGTAACGATTGAGACGGGGATTTATTCATAGATTCTATTCACTTTACTTTGTGAAAAGATTACAGAAAGATTGCTAAACTTCAAGTCAAACAAAATACATATAAAAGAAATGTTTATATGCCTTTTTTTGTATTATTATCGTATATAAGGATTGTTACTGTTCTATTTCAGAGGACGCGGCGTTTCTATTTTTGTGAAAAAAGTTTGGTATGTCTTAAATATTTAACATCCACTATCGATAATTTAATATAGAATCGCGATCTTTTTAGTGACAATTGTTCGGTTTATCTGATAAATATGGAATCCCCTATTCTTTTGATTCTGATTTTATCAAGCAGATGAAAGACTAACGACCTAAGTCCTTTCTTACATCAGTCTTTTTTATCTATTCTGTGAAAACAAAAAAAAGAATTCGTTTTTCGATCTATACTAGCTATTTGCTTTATGCTTTAAATCATTAATGACTTGATTTGCAAAGAAAGATGATGCATTTATCTTTTTTATGATGATTAAATGTGGGCTTTATTATAAAACTTTATTCAAATAATGACGTCGAAGTATTCAATTTTTGAATTCAATTTAATGGAGTCCTTAGTATTCTAAGAAATGAGAAATGTAAGGCTATCGAATCCGTCTTATCAAATCACTTGAAGATGCAGATTCAAAAAGAACTCATTTATTTGTGTTTCTTTATTTTAACTATTTCATTTCAATAGGATAAAATAAGGGGGAAATTCTTGCTGAGACTTCTTTAGAAAAATATCTACTCATCTCTAATAGATATAGAAAAGAAGAAAATAGGTATAGATTTCTATGTATTGGGTACTAGTTAAAGCAATGACTATTCATGATTCCATAATTGAATCAATTTCATATCGGTTTCAAATTAGAGGAATGTTATGGTAAAACTTCGTTTGAAACGATGCGGTAGAAAGCAACGTGCGACTTGAAGGACATGATTAGCTGTGGATTCTTACATCCACCATTTTAAATTTGATCTATTTTATATAGGAATAGAAGTGCTCTTAGCTCGACATCATTTGTTCTGTTCACTCGAACCCCTTGTTGGGTTGTAATGTAAGTAAATAGTACATGATGGAACTCGAGTCGAAAGTATTAATTCATTTCTCGGGGGCAAAGATCTAGGGTTAGTGCCAATCAATAAGTTGTTCCAACTTCGTAAATCTATTTTTGATATATAAATCCAAGGGGTCCAATTCAAGCAAGTTTCAAATCCAAAAGGAAAATTTGTTGGACTTGATAAAAATCTTTAGATCAAAAGTGTATCACGCAAGAATCAACTGTTCTTATGATTCTTTTATAGAAATCGCAAAAAGGGTACGTTGCTGCCATTTTGAAAGGATTTAAGGAGCACCGAAGTAATGTCTAAACCTAATGATTCAAAGTAAAGATAAAAGATCCTGAAACAAGTAAAGCCCATTTTGATTGTCTCACCAACTGGACTGGATTCGAGTGATAAACCCCAATAGATTCTAAACAAAAACGAGACAAAAAGGAGGTTAGAGACCACTCAATAAATAGAAATGCTTAGGGGTTCTCCTTTGAGCGATTTGGAAGTTATCCAACTTGAGTTATGAGTATGAATGATTTTTTTCTTTTTTTTTTGAAAAAGAAAAAAAAATCATGATCGAATCAAATTAATGATTTTATGAACCTATGTTGACATTCTAAATCTATACATAGACATAACTTCGAATCATTTTTTCTTGAGCCGTATGAGGAAAAAACTTCCTATACGTTTCTAGGGGGGGTATTACTCATATACATCTATCCCAATGAACTGTCTATCGAATCGTTGCAATTGATGTTCGATCTCGAAGAGAAGGAAGGGATATTCGCAAAGTGGGTTTTTATGATCCGATAAAAAATCAAACTTATTTGAATATTCCTGCTATTCTATATTTTCTTCAAAAAGGAGCTCAACCTACAGGAACTGTTGATGATATTTTAAAGAGGGCGGAGGTTTTTAAGGAACTTCATCGTAATTAAAAGAAATTCAATTAATGAAATACATATAGCTTTGTATAACTTTTTTCTACTATCCTTTTTTGCTCTATTCATATGAATTTATTATTGCTTGTTTAAAATCCCACGTCCTATAACAACAAAAATTTATTTTTGTTGTTATAGATAGAAATCAAATGTATAGAAAGAAGATCAAGTGAATAAATGAAGTAATTGGATCGAAAAATAGAAATCTAAAATTATGCACTTCAATCAGGTAGGTTGTTGGAATTGTACTAACAAATAACAAACAGAGGATCAAGCTTGCTTGTTTTACTTAATATCTATTGAATGAGTAAACCCGAGATTGTTTCCTCTACTTAGTTTATTCTTCCATCGACACTTTCTTTTGTATCTATGTAGATTAGATATGGAGTGCCAATCCAACACGAGTCCTTCCAACACGAGTCCTTTTTGATTTTCTCAGCATTTATATTGACAACAGTATATCGAACACATATAATTCGATCATTAATAAGTGGATTTATTTATCTTCGTTCCATAAATTTAAATTTGTTTTTTTACTTTACTTAAAGAAATGGATGACATAAGAGTCAGAGGCGGTCTATATCTATAAATTTTGGCATTTATTTATTTGAGAATCTCTTGGATTTGTATCTGAGCTATTCTTTGGATTTGTATCTGAGCTATTCTTAGGTTCAGAATCAATTAGAAAATGTTTTTTTAGATTTCTTGCTAGTTCAATGTTTTAATCGTATAATCCAATCTGTTTATTTATTTTGATTTTATCTACACATCTTCTTAACTTATTTTATTCGGGTTGCTAACTCAACGGTAGAGTACTCGGCTTTTAAGTGCGGCTAAAATATTTTACACATTTGGATGAAGCAAGGGATTCGTCCATACCATCGGTAGAGTTTGTAAGACCACGACTGATCCTGAAAGGGAATGAATGGAAAAAGCAGCATGTCGTATCAATGGAGAATTTTGAGAATCTTTCAGTCTTACCGGATCGGTACAAAACCTTTTTTGAATTTTTTGTTGGGCTGGAACAAAAAGAATTTTAAATTGAGTTGAGTTAATAAATGGGTAGAGACATTAGGGCTCCAATTAATTATAGGTAAAGAAAAAGCAACGAGCTTCTGTTCTTAATTTTGGAATGATTACCTAATCTGATTATATGTTAAAAAAATATTAGTGCCTGGCGCGGGAAAGACTTCTCTCATGAGTGGGGGTTGATTGTTGATTTTTTTAATGAATCCTAACTATTCGCCATTCTATAATCGAATGGAGATGAATGTGTAAAAGAAGGAGCATATTGATAAAGAGAATTTTTTCTAAAATCAAAAGATCGATTGGGTTGAAAAAATAAAGGATTTCTAATCATCTTGTTATCACATAAACCTATTAATTCGATGGAAAAAGAAAAGGATAGAATCCGTTGATGAATCCACCTATACCCGGGGTATCTATTCTTTGTTTTAGCATAAATACCTTGTTTTGACTGTATCGCACTATGTGTTATTTGATAACTCAAGAAATCCTTTGGTTTAAATCGAATTTTTCAAATGGAGGAATTCCAAAGATATTTAGAACGGGATAGATCTCGTCAACATAACTTTGACTTTTTATATCCACTTATCTTTCAAGAATATATTTATGCACTTACTCATGATCGTGGTTTAACTAGATCAATTATGTTAGAAAATGTGGGTTCTGACAATAAATTCAGTTTACTAATTGCGAAACGTTTAATTACTCGAATGTATCAACAGAATTGTTTGTTTATTTCTTCTAATGATTTTAACCAAAATCTATTTTTAGGGCATACCAAAAATTTGTATTTTCAAATGATACCAGAGGGATTTGCAGTCATTGTGGAAATTCCATTTTCCCTACGTTTAGTATCTTCTCTAGAAGCTAAAAAAAAAGAGGAATCTCATAATTTGCGATCAATTCATTCAATATTTCCTTTTTTAGAGGATAAATTTTCCCGTTTAAATTATGTGTCAAATATACTAATAGCCTATCCTGCCCATCTGGAAATCTTGATTCAAATTCTTCGTTACTGGGTGAAAGATGCTTCCTCTTTGCATTTTTTACGATTCTTTTTCCACGAGACTCATAATTGGAATAGTTTTATTTCTCCAAATAAATCTATTTCTACCCTTTCAAAAATAAATCAAAGATTGCTCCTGTTCTTATATAATTCTCATGTCCGTGAATACGAATCCATTTTCATTTTTCTCCGTAACCAATCTTCTCATTTACGATCAAGATCTTTTGGAACCCTTCTTGAGCGAATATATTTACATGAAAAAATAGAACATATCGTGGATATGTTTACTAAGGATTTTCAGGCCATTCCATGGTTGTTAAAGGATCCTTTCATTCATTATGTTAGGTATCAAGGAAAAGTAATTCTGGCTTCAAAAGGGACGCCTCTTCTGATGAATAAATGGAAATATTATCTTTCCAATTTCTGGCAATGTCGTTTTTATGTGTGGTCTCAACCAGGAAGGATCCATATAAACCAATTATCCAACCATTCCCTAGACTTTCTAGGCTATCTTTCAAGTGTACAAATAAATCCTTCCGTGGTGCGTAGTCAAATGCTAAAAAATTCATTTATAATAGATAATGGTATTAAGAAGTTTGATACCA